AAAAAAAAGAACAAAATTTTTAATACTAAAAAACAACCCAAAAATCGCAAAAATTTCAAGTACAATTTCAGTATTGATTTTTTTACCTGTTAATGTAGCTTAATAAAAGCAAAGCACTGAAAATGCTTAGATGGATACAAGCATCCCATAAACAACAAAAGGTTTGGTCCTGGCCTTATAATTAGTTGGAGGCAGAATTACACATGCAAATTTCCATAAACCAGTGTCAAATCCCACGGAGTTAAATTTAACTCCTAGGAGAGGGTATCAAGTACATTCAATAGCTAAAGACACCTTGCCTAGCCACGCCCCCACGGGACCCAGCAGTGATAAAAATTAAGCAATGAACGAAAGTTCGACTAAGTCATGCCTCTTTAAGGGTTGGTAAATTTCGTGCCAGCCACCGCGGTCATACGATTAACCCAAACTAATTATTCTCGGCGTAAAACGTGTTACTAGAAACATACAAAATAGAATTAAAACCCATCCAATATGTGAAAATTCATCGATGGACCTAAAATCAATGACGAAGGTAATTCTAAAAAACTAATACACGATAGCTAAGATCCAAACTGGGATTAGATACCCCACTATGCTTAGCCCTAAACTTCAATAATTCAGAAACAAAAATATTTGCCTGAGAACTACTGGCCACAGCTTAAAACTCAAAGGACTTGGCGGTACTTTATATCCATCTAGAGGAGCCTGTTCTATAATCGATAAACCCCGTTATACCTCACCACCCCTTGCTAATACAGCCTATATACCGCCATCTTCAGCAAACCCTAAAAAGGAGGAAAAGTAAGCAAGAGAACTACCATAAAAACGTTAGGTCAAGGTGTAGCCAATGAGGTGGGAAGCAATGGGCTACATTTTCTTACAAAGAACATTACGCTACCCTTCATGAAACTGAAGGACAAAGGAGGATTTAGTAGTAAATTAAGAATAGAGAGCTTAATTGAATTGAGCAATGAAGTACGTACACACCGCCCGTCACCCTCCTCAAACTAAATAAACGAAAACCATACATAATACTATCAAACTTTTACGAGAGGAGATAAGTCGTAACAAGGTAAGCATACTGGAAAGTGTGCTTGGAATAACCCTGATGTAGCTTAATCAACAAAAGCATCTGGCCTACACCCAGAAGACTCCATAACCAATGGACATCATGAACCAAATCTAGCCCTACCAAAACCCAAACTCAATTATAACACATAACTAAAACAAACCATTTGACAAAAGAAAGTATTGGAGAAAGAAATCTACTTTAGGAGCTATAGAGAAAGTACCGCAAGGGAAAGATGAAAGAACACTTAAAAGTAAAAATAAGCAAAGATTAGACCTTGTACCTTTTGCATAATGAGTTAACTAGAAAACATCTAACAAAAAGACCTTGTGCTAGATACCCCGAAACCAAACGAGCTACCTAAGAGCAGTACAAAGAACCAACCCGTCTATGTAGCAAAATAGTGGGATGACTACTAGGTAGAGGTGAAAAGCCTACCGAGCTTGGTGATAGCTGGTTACCCGACAAAGAATTTCAGTTCAACTTTAAGTTTACCTCAAGAAACAACAATCAAAATGTAACCTTAAAATTTAAACCAAAGAGGGACAGCTCTTTAGTAACGGAAACAACCTTTTATAGCGAATAAATACCTTACCTTAAAACCATTGTTGGCCTAAAAGCAGCCACCAATAAAGAAAGCGTTAAAGCTCAACACTATAAACACCTTAATACCACTAACCACAATGAATTCCTATATACACTAATCGGGTCAATCTATAACTATATAGATGAGATACTGTTAACATGAGTAACAAGAACAATGTTCTCCATGCACAAGCCTATAACAACCCGGATAACCATTGTTAGTTAACATCAACAGGTGAAAGAGCCACCAGTAAAACTAACCTAAACCCCAAAATGTTAATCCAACACAGGTGTGCCACAAGGAAAGATTAAAAGAAGTAAAAGGAACTCGGCAAACAAGAATCCCGCCTGTTTACCAAAAACATCACCTCTAGCATAAAAAGTATTAGAGGCACTGCCTGCCCAGTGACAAAAGTTCAACGGCCGCGGTATCCTGACCGTGCAAAGGTAGCATAATCACTTGTTCCTTAATTGGGGACTAGAATGAATGGCCTCACGAGGATTCAACTGTCTCTTACTTCCAATCAGTGAAATTGACCTCCCCGTGAAGAGGCGGGGATACAACAATAAGACGAGAAGACCCTATGGAGCTTTAATTTACTAGCTTAACTACCCAATCACCAACCCTAATGGACCAAAAGCCAAGAGAAATAAGCCAGTAATTTCGGTTGGGGTGACCTCGGAAAACAAAATAACCTCCGAATGATTTTAACTAAGACCTACAAGTCAAAGTACTAAAAAATCTAATTGACCCAATTTATTGATCAACGGACCAAGTTACCCTAGGGATAACAGCGCAATCCTATTCAAGAGTCCATATCGACAATTAGGGTTTACGACCTCGATGTTGGATCAGGACATCCCAATGGTGCAGCAGCTATTAACGGTTCGTTTGTTCAACGATTAAAGTCCTACGTGATCTGAGTTCAGACCGGAGCAATCCAGGTCGGTTTCTATCTATTAACTATTTCTCCCAGTACGAAAGGACAAGAGAAATGGGGCCTCCTTAATACAAGCGCCTTAAAACTAATATATGAAATTATCTAAATTTAGTAAGTTTGTCCAACAACACCCTAGACAAGGGCTTTATTAGGGTGGCAGAGCCAGGAAATTGCGTAAGATTTAAAACCTTGTACCCAGAGGTTCAAATCCTCTCCCTAATAGTGTATTTCATAAATATCTTAACACTCCTAATCCCAGTACTAATCGCTATAGCTTTCCTCACCCTAATCGAACGGAAAATCCTAGGCTATATGCAACTACGAAAAGGCCCAAACATCGTAGGACCATATGGAGTCCTTCAACCATTTGCAGACGCTATAAAATTATTCATTAAAGAGCCTCTACGCCCCCTAGCTACTTCCACAACCCTATTTATTATTGCCCCAACACTGTCCTTATCACTAGCCCTTAGCCTATGAATCCCGCTCCCCATACCACACCCACTAATTAACCTAAACTTAGGTATCCTGTTTATCCTAGCCACATCAAGCCTTTCAGTATACTCTATCCTATGATCAGGCTGAGCATCCAACTCCAAATACTCAATGTTCGGGGCCCTACGAGCAGTAGCACAAACAATTTCATATGAAGTAACAATAGCAATTATCCTATTATCCGTCCTTCTAATAAACGGTTCTTTCTCACTCCAATCCCTTATCTACACACAAGAACCACTATGACTTCTAGTCCCAGCTTGACCACTGGCTATAATATGGTTCATCTCAACCCTAGCAGAGACAAACCGAGCTCCATTCGACCTAACAGAAGGAGAATCAGAATTAGTCTCGGGGTTCAACGTAGAGTATGCCGCTGGACCCTTCGCCCTATTCTTTATAGCTGAATACATAAACATTATCCTAATAAATGCTCTTTCAACAATCGTATTCATAGGCCCACTACATAACCCAACCAGCCCAGAACTTTATACCACAAATTTCATACTAAAAACCCTAATGCTAACAACCCTGTTTCTATGAGTTCGAGCCTCCTACCCACGATTCCGATACGACCAACTAATACACCTCCTATGAAAAAACTTCCTACCATTAACCCTAGCCTTCTGTATATGACATATTTCTATTCCAATCTTCACAGCAAGCATCCCACCCTACACCTAGAAATATGTCTGAAAAAGAGTTACTTTGATAGAGTAAATCATAGAGGTTTAAACCCTCTTATTTCTAGAACAATAGGAATTGAACCTATACTTGAGAATCCAAAATTCTCCGTGCTACCCATTACACCCCATTCTAAAGTAAGGTCAGCTAATAAAGCTATCGGGCCCATACCCCGAAAATGTTGGTTTAACCCCTTCCCGTACTAATCAACCCAATCACACTTACAATTATTTATTTAACCATCATAATAGGGCCAGTAATTACCATATTGAGCTCCAACCTATTCGTTATATGAATCGGACTAGAAATAAACCTGCTAGCCCTCATTCCACTTATAATCAACAACCCCAACCCACGCTCTACTGAAGCAGCAACTAAATATTTCCTCACCCAAGCAACCGCCTCAATAATTCTACTCTTCTCCATCCTAATAAACTTCAAACAACTAGGCCTATGAACATTCCAACCCGAAACCAACAACATCATCATAACAATAACTTTCATTTCCCTAGCAATCAAACTAGGCCTAGCCCCCTTCCACTCATGACTTCCAGAAGTCGCACAAGGAATCAAACTTAACGTAGGACTTATACTTCTTACATGACAAAAAATCGCCCCATTATCTATCCTATTTCAATTCTACGAACTAATCAACCACCATCTACTGATCTTATCAGCCATTATCTCAGTATTAATTGGAGCCTGAAACGGACTCAACCAAACACAAATACGAAAAATCTTAGCTTATTCATCCATTGCCCACATAGGTTGAATAGTCTCTATCTTACCATATAACCCATCACTAACAACCCTAAACCTCCTAATCTACATCATCATAACCATCCCTATATTTATTATCTTACACACCCACTCATTCACATCTATCACCTCTATATCACTCATATGAAATAAAATACCAGTAGCCCTGCCTATAATCTCATTAATTTTATTGTCCACAGGCGGGCTTCCGCCACTCACAGGATTCCTACCCAAATGGGCTATCATCACCGAACTCATAAAAAACAATAACTTACTCTTAGCCACACTAATAGCAATAACCGCCCTAATCAACTTGTTCTTTTACACACGACTAATTTATTCAACCTCACTAACCACATTCCCAAGCAACAACAATTCCAAAATACACACTCACCAAAACCATACAAAAAACAACAACATACTATCGCCAATAACAGTTATTAGCACACTAGCACTCCCCCTATCCCCCCTACTTCTATACTAGAAGTTTAGGATAGTTAGTCCAAGAGCCTTCAAAGCCCTAAGCAAACCTACAAAGTTTAACTTCTGATAAGGACTGCAAGACTACATCTTACATCTAGTGAATGCAAATCAATCGCTTTAATTAAGCTAAGTCCTCTACTAGATTGATAGGACTCAAACCTATAAACTTTTAGTTAACAGCTAAACACCTAATATGGCTTCAATCTACTTCTCCCGCCTATCAGAAAGGGGGCGGGAGAAGCCTTAGTAGAGTTAGTTCTCTACACCTTCGAATTTGCAATTCGATGTGATTATCACCTTAAGGCTTGGTAAAAAGAGGCTTTATCCTCTGTGCTTAGATTTACAGTCTAATGCTTTACTCAGCCATTTTACCTATGTTCATCAACCGCTGATTATTCTCTACCAATCACAAAGATATCGGGACATTATACCTATTATTTGGTGCCTGGGCAGGAATAGTAGGAACAGCCCTTAGCATCCTTATTCGAGCAGAACTTGGTCAACCAGGTGCACTATTAGGCGATGACCAAATCTATAACGTAATTGTCACAGCCCACGCATTCGTAATAATCTTTTTCATGGTTATACCAATGATAATTGGTGGCTTTGGCAATTGACTAGTCCCACTTATAATCGGAGCACCAGATATAGCATTCCCCCGAATAAACAACATAAGCTTCTGACTCTTACCCCCATCATTCCTTCTCTTGCTGGCATCATCAATAGTAGAAGCCGGAGCAGGAACAGGCTGAACTGTATACCCCCCATTAGCCGGCAACCTAGCACATGCCGGGGCATCTGTCGACCTAACAATTTTTTCACTACACTTGGCAGGTATTTCCTCAATCCTCGGAGCAATTAACTTCATCACTACAATCATCAATATAAAACCACCAGCCATAACACAATATCAAACCCCCTTATTCGTCTGATCAGTCTTAATCACTGCTGTCCTCCTACTCCTCTCCCTCCCTGTTTTAGCCGCAGGAATCACAATACTTCTTACAGACCGCAACCTAAACACCACTTTCTTTGACCCAGCAGGAGGAGGCGACCCCATCCTCTACCAACACCTATTCTGATTCTTCGGACACCCAGAAGTGTATATTCTCATTCTCCCTGGCTTTGGTATTATCTCCCACATCGTAACCTACTACTCGGGAAAAAAAGAACCATTTGGGTATATGGGAATAGTCTGAGCTATAATATCTATCGGATTCCTAGGATTTATTGTCTGAGCCCACCATATATTCACAGTAGGACTTGATGTAGACACACGGGCCTACTTTACATCAGCCACAATAATTATTGCCATCCCAACAGGAGTTAAAGTTTTTAGCTGATTAGCAACCCTGCATGGAGGAAATATCAAATGATCCCCTGCAATACTATGAGCACTAGGGTTTATTTTCCTATTTACAGTAGGAGGACTCACAGGTATCGTGCTGTCCAACTCTTCCCTTGACATCGTACTTCACGACACATACTATGTAGTTGCCCACTTTCACTACGTCCTTTCCATAGGTGCTGTATTTGCTATCATAGCTGGATTTGTACACTGATTTCCACTATTCACAGGGTACACACTAGATGATGTATGAGCCAAAACTCACTTTGCCATTATATTCGTAGGGGTAAACATAACATTTTTCCCACAACATTTCCTAGGCCTCTCAGGTATGCCACGACGCTATTCAGATTACCCAGACGCCTATACAACATGAAACACAGTCTCATCTATAGGATCCTTTATCTCACTAACAGCAGTCATAATTATAGTTTTCATAATCTGAGAAGCCTTTGCCTCTAAACGAGAAGTACATAGCGTAGAACATACTTCCACAAATCTAGAATGACTTCACGGTTGTCCCCCACCATATCACACATTTGAAGAGCCAGCCTTCGTTAAAGTAAAATAAGAAAGGAAGGACTCGAACCCCCTAAAACTGGTTTCAAGCCAGAACCATAACCTCTATGTCTTTCTCAATGAGATATTAGTAAACAAATTACATAACTTTGTCAAAGTTAAATTATAGACTAAACTCTATATATCTTACATGGCTTATCCCTTCCAACTAGGCTTACAAGATGCTTCCTCACCCATTATAGAAGAACTAATAAATTTTCACGACCACACACTCATAATCGTATTCCTAATCAGCTCTCTAGTTTTATATATCATCACTCTTATATTAACAACGAAACTAACCCATACTAGCACCATAGACGCCCAAGAAGTGGAAACTATCTGAACCATCCTACCCGCAGTAATCTTAATCCTAATCGCCCTACCTTCCCTACGTATTCTGTATATAATAGATGAAATTAACAACCCAGCCCTCACAGTAAAAACAATAGGCCACCAATGATACTGAAGTTATGAGTACACAGACTATGAAGACCTCTGTTTCGACTCATACATAATTCCAACCTCTGAATTAAAACCCGGAGAACTTCGCCTCCTAGAAGTAGACAACCGAGTAGTTCTTCCCATAGAACTGCCAATCCGAATACTAATTTCATCAGAAGACGTCCTTCACTCATGAGCTGTTCCCTCTCTAGGACTAAAAACAGACGCTATCCCAGGACGACTAAACCAAGCAACTATCTCATCTAACCGTCCTGGGCTATTCTACGGCCAATGTTCAGAAATCTGCGGATCTAATCACAGCTTTATACCCATTGTACTCGAAATAGTCCCTCTAAAAAACTTTGAAGACTGATCCCTATCAATAATCTAATCACATTACGAAGCTCAGAGCGTTAACCTTTTAAGTTAAAGATAGAGACAGCAAGTCTCCGTAGTGAATGCCACAACTGGATACATCAACATGATTTACTACCGTACTGTCAACTACAATCACATTATTTATCCTTATGCAACTAAAAATTTCACTCCATAGCTTCCCACAAACTCCATCAATCAAACTGGTTAAACTTATAAAAACAGACAACCCCTGAGAACCAAAATGAACGAAAATTTATTTGCCTCTTTCATTACCCCTACAATAATAGGCCTTCCTATTGTCGTACTTATTATTATACTCCCATCAATACTTATAACTTCCTCTAAGCGACTAATCTCAAACCGCTTCCACTCATTCCAACAATGACTAATCAAACTTATTATAAAACAAATAATACTAATTCACTCGCCCAAGGGACGTACATGATCACTAATACTAGTATCCTTAATCATATTTATTGGTTCAACTAACCTTCTAGGACTACTACCCCATACATTCACCCCAACAACACAACTATCAACAAATTTAGGGATAGCAATCCCACTATGAGCCGGAGCTGTAATTCTGGGTTTCCGCCATAAACTAAAAGCTTCATTAGCCCACTTCCTACCCCAGGGAACACCTATTTCCCTCATCCCTATACTTATCATTATTGAAACTATTAGCTTATTTATTCAACCTATGGCCCTAGCAGTTCGTTTAACAGCCAACATCACCGCAGGCCATCTATTAATTCACCTAATCGGTGGAGCCACACTAGTTCTCACAAGCATTAGCCCACCAACAGCCACAATCACATTTATTATTCTAGCCCTCCTTACTATCCTAGAATTTGCCGTAGCCCTAATTCAAGCCTACGTATTCACCCTACTAGTAAGCCTCTACCTACACGACAATACCTAATGACCCACCAAACCCATGCTTTCCATATAGTAAACCCAAGCCCATGACCTCTAACAGGAGCCTTTTCCGCCCTCCTACTGACCTCAGGCTTAGTTATATGATTCCACTACAACTCTACCATCCTCCTATCACTAGGACTCCTAAGCAACTCACTCACCTTATATCAATGATGACGTGACGTAATTCGAGAAGGCACTTATCAAGGACACCACACACCCATCGTACAAAAAGGCCTACGTTACGGAATGATCCTATTTATCATCTCCGAAGTATTCTTTTTCGCAGGTTTCTTCTGAGCATTTTATCACTCAAGCCTAGCCCCAACACACGACCTCGGAGGATGCTGACCACCAACAGGAATTACACCCCTTGACCCCCTAGAAGTACCACTCCTAAACACGTCAGTCTTACTAGCATCAGGAGTATCAATTACATGAGCTCACCATAGCCTAATAGAAGGTAAACGAAATAACATAAACCAAGCCCTACTCATCACAATCATACTAGGGATTTACTTCACCATTCTACAAGCCTCAGAATACTTCGAAACCCCATTCTCCATCTCAGACGGAATTTACGGGTCTACATTCTTCATAGCAACCGGATTCCACGGACTCCACGTAATTATCGGCTCCACCTTCCTAACTATTTGCCTCCTACGACAATTAAAATACCACTTCACATCTAAGCACCACTTCGGCTTTGAAGCAGCAGCATGATATTGACACTTTGTAGACGTGGTATGATTATTCCTATACGTTTCCATCTATTGATGAGGATCATACTTTCTTAGTATAATCAGTACATCTGACTTCCAATCAGTTAGCTCTAGACATAACCTAGAAGAAAGTAATAAACGTATTACTTATTCTACTAATTAATATTACACTAGCTACCGTCCTAATCTCCGTGGCCTTCTGACTTCCTCACCTTAACATCTATACTGAAAAAGCCAACCCATATGAATGTGGATTTGATCCCATAAGCTCGGCTCGCTTACCCTTCTCAATGAAGTTTTTCCTAGTAGCAATTACCTTCCTACTATTCGATCTCGAAATCGCATTACTCCTCCCACTACCATGAGCAATACAATTTCCCGACATAAACATACCGACAACCATAGCATTTATCCTCATCACAATTCTAGCCCTTGGCCTAGCTTATGAGTGAACACAAAAAGGCCTAGAATGAACAGAGTAATTGGTAATTAGTTTAATTAAAATTAATGATTTCGACTCATTAGATTATGATAGTATCATAATTACCAAAAATGACACCCGCTGTATTTAACATTACCCTAGCCTTCGCTTTCTCTTTCCTAGGGGCCCTAATATTCCGATCACACCTTATATCCACTCTCCTCTGCCTAGAAGGCATAATATTATCCCTATTCATCTTAGCCACTATTACACCCTTAAACACACACTCAATAATTATATTTCCTATCCCCATCACCATTCTAGTATTCGCTGCCTGCGAAGCAGCTGTAGGCTTAGCCCTATTAGCAAAAATCTCAAACACCTATGGCTCTGATTTCGTACATAACCTAAACCTTCTACAATGCTAAAAATTATCTTCCCATCATTAATACTACTCCCATTAACCTGACTCTCAAGCAACAAAAAAGTGTGAATCAACGTGACGACCTACAGCCTCCTAATCAACTTCATCTCCATTAACCTCCTATATCAGAACAACAATAATAATACAAACTTCTCCACCATATTCTCCGCAGACCCCTTATCTGCCCCACTTATAGTCCTAACAACCTGACTACTTCCACTAATACTCCTAGCCAGCCAAAATCACATCAAAAAAGAGCCAGAACACAACAAAAAATTATATATCTCCCTTCTAGTGTGCCTACAAATCCTACTTATCATGACATTCTCTGCCAATGAATTTATTATATTCTATATCCTATTCGAAGCCACCCTCATTCCAACCCTCATTATCATCACTCGATGAGGTAACCAAACAGAACGACTAAACGCCGGTATCTACTTCCTATTCTACACCCTAGTAGGATCCATTCCCCTATTAATTGCCCTAATTTATATTCAAAATTCAACAGGAACATTAAACTTAATCCTAATAACACTAAACCCCTCACCAATTGACCAAACATGATCTAACAACATCTTATGACTAGCTTGCATAATAGCCTTCATAGTTAAAATACCATTATATGGAGTCCACTTGTGACTCCCCAAAGCCCATGTAGAAGCCCCCATTGCAGGATCCATAATCCTAGCAGCAATCCTGCTAAAACTGGGAGGTTATGGCATAATACGAATCTCAACAATTCTAGACCCAGTTACCAAATATATAGCCTATCCCTTCATCCTGCTATCACTATGAGGAATAATTATAACCAGCTCCATCTGCCTCCGACAAACAGACTTAAAATCCCTAATCGCCTATTCCTCAGTCAGTCACATAGCCTTAGTCATTACCGCCATCATAATCCAAACCCCATGAAGCTTTATAGGGGCAACAACACTAATAATCGCCCACGGCCTGACATCATCCCTATTGTTCTGCCTAGCAAACACAAACTATGAACGCATCCATAGTCGAACAATAATTATAGCCCGAGGCCTACAAATAGTGTTCCCTCTTATAGCCACATGATGAATCGTAGCAAGCCTAGCCAACCTTGCCCTACCACCAACAATCAACCTAATTGGAGAACTAATAATTACAATTTCCATATTCTCTTGATCAAACCCATCCATCATTCTATTAGGAGCAAACATCCTCCTTACATCCCTTTACTCAATCTACATAATCGTCACCACACAACGAGGAAAAATTACCAACCACATAAGCAACCTACAACCCTCACATACACGAGAGTCAACGCTCATAACTCTCCATATCCTACCCCTAACACTACTCACTATCAACCCCAAACTAATCATGGGCCCCACACTATGTTAATATAGTTTAAAAAAACATCAGACTGTGAATCTGAAGATAGGATATAACTATCCTTATTTACCAAGAGAGTATGCAAGAACTGCTAATTCATGCCACCGTACTTAAGCGTACGGCTTTCTTACTTTTATAGGATAGAAGTAATCCGTTGGTCTTAGGAGCCAAAAACTTGGTGCAACTCCAAATAAAAGTAATAAACCCCATTACCTCATCTATCTTTCTTATCTTAGCACTACTAGTATTTCCCATGGTCATCTCATTCACTGACATAACAAAACACATAAACTTTCCCAATTATGTAACCTCATGTATTAAATGCGCATTCTTAATTAGCCTTATCCCCCTATCCTCCTTTTTCAGCTCCGGAGCAGAACTTATAATTACAAATTGACAATGAGTCCCCATTGGTTCTATTAAATTATCTATAAGCCTAAAATTCGACTACTTCTCAATCATTTTCCTACCCGTAGCCCTCTACGTCACATGATCAATCATAGAGTTCTCTATATGATATATACACTCAGACCCAAACATAAGCCGATTCATCAAATATCTACTAACATTCCTAATTACTATAATCATCTTAACTACCGCTAACAACTTATTCCAACTTTTCATCGGCTGAGAAGGAGTAGGAATCATATCCTTCCTGCTGATTGGGTGATGATATGGACGAGCCGATGCAAATACAGCTGCCCTACAAGCCATCCTATACAACCGCATCGGTGATATTGGCCTCATGCTAGCAATAGCCTGATTTTGCATAGAAACTAACTCATGAGAACTTCAACAAATCTTTATTATAAATAACCCTAACACCATCCCCCTCGCAGGCCTCCTATTAGCAGCCACAGGAAAATCAGCTCAATTCGGCCTTCACCCATGACTCCCATCAGCTATAGAAGGGCCAACCCCAGTTTCAGCGCTACTTCACTCAAGCACTATAGTCGTTGCAGGGGTTTTCCTATTAATTCGATTCCACCCCCTTACCTCCAACAATAACACTATCTTAACAGCTATACTATGCTTAGGTGCTATGACCACCCTATTCACAGCAATCTGCGCACTTACCCAAAATGACATCAAAAAAATCGTAGCATTCTCAACATCAAGTCAACTAGGTCTTATAATAGTTACTTTAGGAATTAACCAACCTCACCTAGCTTTCTTACACATCTGCACCCATGCTTTCTTCAAAGCTATACTATTCATATGCGCAGGATCCATCATCCATAGCCTCAATGACGAACAAGACATTCGAAAAATAGGGGGACTAGCAAAACCTATACCATTCACATCTTCCTGTATAATAATCGGCAGTTTAGCCCTAACAGGAATACCCTTCCTTACAGGATTTTACTCTAAAGACCTAATCATTGAAGCAACTAACACCTGCCACACCAACGCCTGAGCCCTATTAATTACATTAGTAGCCACCTCCATAACAGCTATCTACAGTATACGAATCATTTATTTCGTCCTAATAACCAAACCACGCTTCCCTCCTATGATCACAATTAACGAAAACAACCAACTAATAACTAACCCAATCAAACGATTAGCACTAGGAAGCATCCTAGCAGGATTCTTAATCTCCTATAACATCCCACCAACAACCATGCAAGTAATAACTATACCCTGATATATAAAAACCACAGCTCTAATAGTTACTATCACAGGATTTGCAATCGCACTAGACCTAAATAACCTAACCAACAACCTCAAACTAACAAAACCCCTACCCTCAAACTCATTCTCAACTTTCCTAGGCTACTTCCCAACAATCACACATCGTCTCCTCCCCCTAAAAACACTCAACACAAGCTTTAAGACAGCCCTAACCATACTAGACCTTATCTGACTAGAAAAAGCTATTCCAAAAGCCACCTCCACCATTCACATATTTACCTCTTCTGCCCTAAGCAACCAAAAAGGAATAGTAAAACTATATTTCCTCTCATTCTTAGTAACACTAATTTGCATCCCAATAATTTCACTCACCTAATTTCCACGAGTAATCTCAATAATAATAAACACACCCATAAACAAGGTTCAACCAGAAACAACCATCAATCAAGCAGAACAACTATACAAAGCAGCTACACCTGCACCCCCTTCTCCCATAAGCCCCAACTCATCACCATCATAAATCACCCATCCCCCCATACTATTGAACTCTAATATAACATCCATTCCCTCATAATAATCAGCTACAAATAACATACCTAACTCCATAAATATACTCATTAACATAACCCCAATTGTCAATCAACTAGACACTAACGCCTCAGGATAATCTTCAGCAGACATAGCAGTAGTATAACCAAATACTACCAACATACCCCCCAAATAAATCAAAAACACCATAAACCCTAAAAACGACCCTCCAAGCCCCAACACCGCTAAACAACCCGAACACCCACTAACAATTAAACACAACCCGCCATAAATAGGAGAAGGCTTCAAAGAAGTACCTAAACAACCTAATACAACTGCTAAACTTAAAAAATAAATTAATTCTGTCATAATTTCTACGTAGGCTTCAACCACGACCAATGACATGAAAAATCATCGTTGTTATTCAACTATAGAAACGCCTAATGACAATTATTCGAAAAAAACACCCACTAATCAAAATCATTAACCACTCATTCATCGACCTCCCAGCCCCATCAAACATCTCATCATGATGAAATTTTGGCTCCCTACTTGGTCTCTGCTTAATTATTCAAATCCTCACAGGATTATTTCTAGCTATACACTACACATCAGATACATCAACAGCATTCTCATCAGTAGCCCACATCTGCCGAGACGTAAACTACGGCTGACTTATCCGATATATGCATGCCAACGGAGCTTCCATATTTTTCATCTGCTTATTCCTGCACGTGGGACGAGGCATCTATTACGGCTCCTACAACATAATCGAAACATGAAACATAGGCATCATCCTACTATTCGCCGTCATAGCCACAGCATTCATAGGCTATGTACTCCCATGAGGCCAAATATCATTCTGAGGCGCCACAGTAATTACAAATCTTTTATCAGCCATCCCTTACATAGGAACAACCCTAGTAGAGTGAATCTGAGGAGGCTTCTCAGTAGACAAAGCCACCCTCACACGATTCTTTGCTTTCCACTTCATCCTACCCTTTATTATCACTGCTCTAGTATTAGTTCACCTTTTATTCCTACACGAAACAGGCTCCAACAACCCAACTGGACTAGACTCAGACGCAGACAAAATCCCATTCCACCCCTACTACACAATCAAAGACTTCTTAGGGGTCCTCGTCCTATTAATAGTTCTCATAATTTTGGCTTTATTTTTCCCAGATATTCTCGGAGACCCCGACAATTACACACCTGCAAATCCACTCAATACTCCACCACACATTAAGCCAGAATGATACTTCCTCTTCGCCTACGCCATTCTACGTTCTATCCCAAACAAACTAGGCGGTGTACTAGCCCTAATCTTATCAATTCTCATCTTAGCTCTTATACCATTACTTCATACATCAAAACAACGAACACTTACATTCCGCCCAATCACACAAACAATATACTGAATCCTAGTAGCCGACCTTCTTATCCTTACATGAATCGGCGGGCAGCCAGTCGAACACCCATTCATCATTATTGGACAAGCCGCCTCAATTATCTACTTCGCCACTATCGTAATCTTCATACCAATCGCAGGAATAATCGAAAACAACATCTTAGACTTAGATTAAACGTCCTGATAGTATAAACATTACGCTGGTCTTGTAAACCAGTAATGAAAAACCCCTTTTCTCAGGACATCAAGAAGGAAGGACTGCTCCCCCACCATCAACACCCAAAGCTGATATTCTACTTAAACTACTTCTTGTACATAAATTTATTTTACACATAATACATTTATGTATATAGTACATTAAATTATTTACCCCTAGCATATAAGCACGTACTACACATTAATTATCTAATACATAATACCCTTAATCAACATTACCTTTACCACAACATGCCTATTAAGATCCACTATTTAATTAATGCTCTACCCACATACCTGCATACTCAACATACCCCATTAAGTCATAAACTCTTCTTGTCCATACGGATATTCTCCACCCCATTTGGTCTCTTATTCCTCATCCTCCGTGAAACCAGCAACCCGCCCACCTTATGCCCCTCTCCTCGCTCCGGGCCCATCCTAACTTGGGGGTTACTAATGTGAAACTTTATCAGGCATCTGGTTCTTACCTCAGGGCCATAGAATGTTTTATCGTCCATACGTTCCCCTTAAATAAGACATCTCGATGGTACGGGTCTAATCAGCCCATGCTCACACATAACTGTAATCCCGGGCAGTTGGTATCTTTTTATTTTCGGGATGCACCGCCTCAGCATAGCCGTCAAGGCATGAAGGTCAACTTATCCTCCAGACGAACTTATCATTCAAGTATCATTTATCCCCATGATCACCCCGCCAACATATTAATTAATTGGGCCGGGACATACTTATAAGTCGTATTAACTATGCAAATGTTTCCTCCTCCTATTAACCTCTCCAGAGCATACTTTTCATGCTAGATAGACATGAACTTTACTGGACCAAAGACCTACCTAGATATTCCCCCCCCGTGTCAAATACCCCAAAACCAAGGGACACATAACCGGGCTCTCGTACATTCGAGTAGTCACCCAAATATGACTTAAAATTTAGTATTGACC